AAGGAAGTATGACTGCTTTACCAATAGTTGAGACCCAATCGGGAGATGTTTCGGCTTATATCCCTACTAATGTAATTTCCATTACCGACGGACAAATATTCTTATCTGCCGATCTATTCAATGCTGGAATCAGACCCGCTATTAATGTGGGTATTTCCGTCTCCAGAGTAGGATCCGCAGCTCAAATTAAAGCCATGAAACAAGTAGCTGGCAAATCAAAATTGGAATTGGCTCAATTTGCCGAATTAGAAGCCTTTGCGCAATTCGCTTCTGATCTTGATAAAGCTACTCAGAATCAATTGGCAAGAGGTCAACGATTACGTGAGTTGCTCAAACAATCCCAATCAGCCCCTCTCACGGTAGAAGAACAAATAATGACTATTTATACCGGAACGAATGGTTATCTTGATTCATTAGAAATTGGACAAGTAAGGAAATTTCTCGTTCAGTTACGTACTTACTTAAAAACGAATAAACCTCAGTTTCAAGAAATAATATCTTCCACCAAGATATTCACCGCTGAAGCAGAAGCCCTTTTGAAAGAAGGTATTCAGGAACAGATGGAACGTTTTCTACTTCAAGACCAAGTATAAAACGAAAATCTAGTATAAATAAGTATAAATAAATTGGTTGTTGATTTTTATTATTTATAATAAATTATAATAAATAATTATAATAAATCTTAGAACTTAAAAATGTTATAAATTAAACATGAAATTATTTAATTTATTTTATATTATATATATATATATATATATATATATATATATATATATATATATATATATATATATATATATATATATATATATATATATATATATATATATATATATATATATATATATATATATATATATATATATATATATATATATATATATAATATTATAAACAGATAATTTTAATAATTAGGTTATATTTAAAAAAAAAAAATAAAGTGAATTTATATATTGTGCAATTATAGCATTAAATTTACTATTGACAAATAACAATATTATAACTATTTTTCAACTCAATAATTTTCTAATAATCAATCTAATATTAAATACTATAAATTAAACATGAAATTATTTAATTTATTTTATTTATTATATAATTTTATATAATATATATTATATATATATAATTTAGATAAAAATACTTATATATATATTAAAGTAAAGTAGAAAATTTCTATTTTATAGAAATATATACCAATATTCAAATTAAATGTAAATGCAATTAAGAAACTAATTAAAAAAATATATGGAAAAAAATTGCGTCCAACAGGATTTGAACCTATACCAAAGGTTTAGAAGACCTCTGTCCTATCCATTAGACAATGGACGCTTTTCATTCCAACCTTTTTTTCGTATTTTCACCTCTCTTGTTCGTAAAAAGAATGTGTGATAATTCCGGAAATTTCGTATTCAATTCAATGATGCATTAGATTAACTAATAAGAATGTGTGATAATTCCGGAAATTTCGTATTCAATTCAATGATGCATTAGATTAACTAATACATTAAGTAAGTTAATTGAAAATTAATATTCGAGTAATTCTATATTAATTCCATTATTATTTATATATATAAATAATAAGATAAGCGGGTAGCGGGAATCGAACCCGCATCGTTAGCTTGGAAGGCTAGGGGTTATAGTAGACCTTTATTCATCACTTTTAACGTCTCATAAGATAAGCGGGTAGCGGGAATCGAACCCGCATCGTTAGCTTGGAAGGCTAGGGGTTATAGTAGACCTTTATTCATCACTTTTAACGTCTCTAATTCAAAACCGAACGTGAAACTTTGGTTTCATTCGGCTCCTTTATGGAAGATGTAAACAAAAAAAATGCGACCCATAACATCTATGTCAGCCTTTCCGTCTGAATGCATTCAAAAGGACCCGCTTTATAGATGATCCCTATAGAAGAGGAGATTATAACAATCTTTCCAGTTATTTATTTCGTTCCCTATTTCTATTTGAAAAAATCCTTAGGAAAGGTATTTAGTTTCCCCCGAGCTAAAAAAGATGTCGACGTCTCTAGTAAACTAAAGACATTGTTTAATAGCTATTTTGTTTTGCTTCAATCTCCCTTATACAAATAAAAAATTGAAGATTTAGTTACGATTAGAAAAAATTCTACCTTTATCCATGGATCCCTTATTCCTTCAATTGGAAGTATTGATCCAATTCAATAAAAATTATGTTTCGTAATTTCATTATCCAGTTTTTTCAATTTCTAACTTATTTTTGGATACAAATCACGAGAATTTTTATTTTTTCTCGAATCTTTCATCGAGAGGTAAAGGATTTAATCCTTTTAAGAAATAAAGTTTTTGATCGGAATATTAATAAAACCGAAGGATCCCTTAACTATTCAGGGGTTAATCGAACGAATCGCACTTTTACCACTAAACTATACCCGCTACAATGCAATTATTGTATGTAAATGGACCTTTTGTCGAACACGAAAATTGGTCGTAGTAATAAGTAATAAAAAGATCGGATCAGAAAAGAATCATGAAAATTCGAGCGTTGACATATTTTCGTCAGGGGGACTAATGAGATTAGGAAAACGGGACTCATTTTGTGTTTTCAAATCAAATAAATAATTACGAAAATTCGAGCGTTGACATATTTTCGTCAGGGGGACTAATGAGATTAGGAAAACGGGACTCATTTTGTGTTTTCAAATCAAATAAATAATTACGATTCATTGGAACAAAAAAAGCCCAGCTAGGTACTGACCAGACCAGGCCGTGGAAATAAAAAGAAAAGGACTTTTCGGACGAAAGAAATAAAATAAAAAAAGAGGTACTTTTTTTTTTATTTATTTATAAATATATATTTTTAGTAATCTTTAATATATTGGTATTATTTATATATTGGGATTGTAGATATCTCTTCTTTTGAGCCCTTACTTTATCTAAATGGAATTGGAATTGCTCATAAAAGTTTTTATCGATTCTATAGATATCCATCTATATATCTCTCTTTATTATCTTTATCTATTCTATAGATATCCATCTATATATCTCTCTTTATTATCTTTATCTATATAATACAAGGTAGATAAAGATAATAAAGAGAGATAAAGAAGGAAGGGCCTTTTTCAAGCCTTCATTTTCTATTTTTATACAATGTATGATAGTAATTATCCCTTTTTTCAATTTGGGGGAGAGATGGCTGAGTGGACTAAAGCGCCGGATTGCTAATCCGTTGTACGAGTTTTTTGTACCGAGGGTTCGAATCCCTCTCTTTCCGTTTCTGTCGATTACTTGGTATTTTTTTATAGTTAAGGAAAGATGTGGAATAGATAAAATTTTAAGAACATTTTAAACTCAAGCAAGGAAAAAATCTTATTTTTTTATTCTTCACGTCCAGGATTACGTCCTGGGTCATTAGATAGGAATCCGAAAATGAAGAGAGAAACAAAGAATATTACTACTGTATAAACAAATAGTTTGAGAGTAAGCATTACACAATCTCCAAGATCATTTTTTTTTTTTGAAAAAAAAGAGAATAGATTCTCTATTTTACCCTATTTTGACACCAAGAAATGCAGTGAAGTGATTTCTAGAAATAGGAAAAACTTTTCAGAAATTAAGAATTGAGTCGTTCATTACTAAAAATTGGATTTCATACCCAATATTATATATTGGGGGGGACTCTAACAGGGTCGTTCGATGGAAAAAAGTAAGAATAAGAAAATGAGAGTGATCCAGATTTATCACAGCTATAGAAGAATTTCAATATTGGACTCAAAGGTTCAGACTGTATATGTACGACTTAGCTGATCTTCTAAATAGTTATAATTTTTTTTCGAGTAAATCATGAATTTGTCTCGGATAGTATTAAAAATCTCATCGAAAGCTTACGGCAGCTTGCCAAACAAAAGCTAATAGAAAAAAAAATAAAGGTATTACTGGCATAACATCTACTATTGGATTCAAAAAAGCGTAGGCCTCGGGCAATTTGGCGAAGAAAAAACTACTTGAATAAAGGAAAGAATTAAGACAGATACAGATGAAACTTAAGATATTAAGCATAACAAAATTTTTTTCTTTGTTCTTGAAGATAATTGTATTTCTTTTGATTTGATTGAGTTATTAATCCCTTATTATTGATATAAGGGATAAGGGAAAAATTAATAACATAAAGTAGGGCAAAAAACCTTTCTTTGATTTGAACTCATCTAATCAAAAATCCTTAAATTCTCAAATAAAAAGAGAATAGAAGAAATCCTACTTTCATACAATATCTTAATGGAATTATATGTAATGATCAATAAATTGATTTTACTTTGATCTATAAACGTATCAAAATCCTAGCAACAATCTAATTTATTCTATGAATATTTGTATTCGAATTGACGAACAACCACTACCAATATTAGTGTTTATTAGTGTTGAATATAAATGGGGCGTGGCCAAGTGGCAAGGCGACGGGTTTTGGTCCCGCTATTCGGAGGTTCGAATCCTTCCGTCCCAGAGTATGCGTATTGTATATATCATAGTATATTATAGGATATATATAGAATAATATTCTATATCATATTAGACTAAAGATTGCCTTTTAAACCAACCTTATGTTTAATGTTTAAGAGTCTGGTATTAGATATAGATAGAATGTGATTGTTCTTTCTTATTTTCTTATAATGATGATTTTTCTTTTTTTTTTTATCGATCTATTTGTTTAAAATGATTGATGGGTTAATCCGAATATGCATTTATTTATGATAATAAATCCCTTTTTTATTACAAAACTTTATTGAAATAATAATATAGAGGTAGGAAATTTTCAATCAATTTTGAAAAAAAAAAAAAAAAAAAAAAAAAAAAAAAAAAAAAAAAAAAAAGAAAACTGATAAAAAATGCCCAAAAAGACAACACCCGACACAACAAAGGAAGACCACGTTCGCGTCAAAGATTCAAAAAAAAAAAAAAAAAAAAAAAATTTAATATTGTTTTTTTAAAAAAAAAATAGTTATATATATATATATATATATATATATATATATATATATATATATATTATAATAATATAAAATTTAAAAAACTGACAGTTAATTTTTTTCAGCAATATTTTGATCTCACGATATTTAACTTGTTTGTCTTTTTTCCCTTTTTAAATTTTTTTCTGGTTTTTAGATCTATTTGTTTAAAATGATTGATGGGTTAATCCGAATATGCATTTATTTATGATAATAAATCCCTTTTTTATTACAAAACTTTATTGAAATAATAATATAGAGGTAGGAAATTTTCAATCAAAATGAAATCTTTTTAATGATTTCTTCTGAGTCCTTAGTACTCGACGAAGGGTGAAACTCGCGAATCCATCCTATGAAGAAATTGAAAAAGAGAGATTCTTTTTTTATTCGTAATTATTTTTATTCGTAATTATTTTAAAATTTCTATAAATTTTAAAATATCTCTCTATATACATAGAAAATATCTATATATAGGGAAATCCATATTGAACTCATACAAAAAAATGTTATTGATCCAATATATACAATAAAATGTGGATTTAAATAAATTGAATTATTGCTGAGACTTTTTCAAAAACTACCCATTCATAAGAGTATAGATTACTCTGGACCAACTAAACCAATGACTATACACGATTCCATAAATGAATCAATTACATACGAGTTCCAATAAATTAGAGGTTATGGTAAAACTTCGTTTAAAACGATGTGGTAGAAAGCAACGTGCGACTTGAAGGACTACGATTAAAACGATGTGGTAGAAAGCAACGTGCGACTTGAAGGATACGATCAACTGTGGATTCTTACACCCACCATTTTATATTATATAGGAATGAAGATGCTCTTGACTCGACATCGGTTGTTCTGTTCCACTAGAGCTCTCATTTTTTGAGGGTTTTGATGTAAATAGTACACGATGGAGCTCGAGTAGAAAGTATTTATTCATTTATCAAGAGCAGAGATCTAGGGTTAGTGTCAATCACTAAGTTGAAACAACTTCGTAAGTATATTTTCGGTATAGAAATCGAAAGGATCTAATTCGAGCAAGTTTCAAATTCAAACGTAAAATTTGATAAAAAGTGTATCACGCGAGAATCGATTATTCATACGATTCTTTGATAAAAAGAAATCACAAAGAATGGTATGTTGCTGCCATTTTGAAACGATTAAAGATCACCGAAGTAATGTCTAAACCCAATGATTCAAGGCAAAGATAAAGGATCCCGGAACAAGGAAAAACTTTTTTCAATTGTCTCAATAACTAAACTAAACTAAATCAGAATGAAGAATCGAAATAGATTCTAAAGGAGACATACAAAAAAAGGGGGTTAGAGACTGCTCAATAAATGAAATGCTTAAGCTTAAGGGTAGTTTTCCTTTGAGTGAGAGTTACCCAACTTGAGTTATGGGGGTACAAATAAGAATGAGTTTTTTTTTTTTCAAAAAAGAAACAAAAGAATAAGAAAAAAGTATTTTAATCATAGTCTAATTGATTGAATAATCTATGGATCTATTTTATATGAATTAGAATTATATACATAACTTCTAAATTTCTCGAGCCGTACGAGGAGAAAACTTCTTATACGGTTCTGGGGGGGGGTATTGTTAATTTACATCTATCCCAATGAGCCATTTATCGAATCATTGCAATTGATGTTCGATCCCGAAGAGAAGGAAGAGATCTTCGTAAAGTGGGTTTTTATGATCCGATAAAGAATCAAATCCATTTAAATGTTCCCGCTATTCTATATTTCCTTGAAAAGGGCGCTCAACCTACAGGAACTGTTGATGATATTTTAAAGAAGGCAGGGGTTTTTACGGAACTTCACCTTAATCAATAACCGAAATTCAATTAATGAAATAAAAGAAAAGGGGGTGTGGGTGACTTGTATATAGCTTTGGATAACCCTTTCTTTATTATTTCCCCCCTCCCCTCCCCTCTCCCGTTCTATTCATACTACATTTATTACCCTAAAATTCCGTCTTCTATAACGACAAAAATATATTTTTATTTTATTGATATAAATTGATCTAAGCTACGATGAATAGAAAAAAGATCAATCAAGTGACTAAATGAAATAATTGGTTCTATACTATAAATAAAAATTTGTACATTACCCCATCAATGGGGTGGTTTTGTTGCAATTCTATGAACAAATAAAAAAAGGGGATTAAGTTTTTTTAGCTACGTATATTTAGTGATTGAATAAATCCGATATTTTTTTATACTTCTTCCTTAATTTTTTCTTTCGCCTACATCTTTTATTTCTATCTATGTTGATTATCTCTATAGTGCCGATCCAATACAAGTCCGTAGTTTTTTAAATTATTTTCTCTTATTTTAATATTTAAAATATTTTTATTATATTTTTTTATCTATTTATTTATTATAAAAAAAAAATATATATATATATATATATATATATATATATATATATATATTAATATTATTAATATTATTATATTAATATATATATATATATATATATATATATATATATATATATATATATATATATATATATATATATATATATATAAATTATTTTATTTTTTATATTTAAATTAATCTTATATATAATTATAAAAACAAAGTATAAATAAAAAATAGGATATAGTGAAAAAATAAATTAACTTTTTTTCCATCACTTTAGAATTAAGTTTAAGTTTAAAAAGTTAAAAATCAGCTTAAAAACATGCAATTAAAAATTTAATTAAATAAATAAAAGCTAGAACGGACCGGGTCAACCATAACAACCAAGAGGTGGTATAGCCTTTTTTGTTTTGATTTTATCTAGATTCTTAGTTGAAAAATCATTGTATTTTCCTCCGGTCAGTTCATTTTTATGTTCATAATCAATTCGAAATTTTTATATTTTTTTTATTGGAATATTTTGATTACGTCGTGTAATTTAATTTCTTTTTTTATTTTGATTCCGATTGTATCTACACAAAAAAATTTTTAATATTTTTGGGGGTTGCTAACTCAATGGTAGAGTACTCGGCTTTTAAGTGCGGCTAGCATCTTTTACACATTTGTATGAAGTAACAGATTCGTCCATACTATCGGTAGAGTTTTTAAGACCGCGACTGATCCTGAAAGGAATGAATGGAAAAAGCAGCATGTCGTAGCAATGGAAAATTCTGGTAATCTTTTTACCTTACCAGATTGGTCCAAACCTTGTTTGAATTCTTGATGCGGAAAAAAAGTAAAGTCGGGTCGAATGAATAAATGGATAGAGCCTTAATGCTCCAATTATAGAGAAATAAAAAGTAACGGGCTTATGTTCTTAATTCGAATGATTACCCGATCTAATTAGACGTTAAAACTATATTAGTGCTTAATGCGGGAAGGACTTTTCTCATGAGTGGATTATCGATTTTATTATAAGTCCTAACTATTAGTTATTCTACATTAGGGGGTAGAGGGGAATGTGTAGAAGAAGCAGTATATTGATAAAGAGCTTTTTTTTCCAAAATCAAAAGAGCGATTGGGTTGAAAAAATAAAGGATTTCTAACCATTCTATTTATCCTAAAATAGAAATCCATTATTAGATGGAAAAAGAAAAGAGAGGATAGAGAGTCCGTTGATGAGTCTTACCTGTTTACGAGGTATCTATTCTTATTATTTTTTTACTGTAATACCTTGTTTTGACTGTATCGCACTATGTATCATTTGATAACCCCCAAAATCCATTATAGTATCCTCGGTTCAAATCTAATTTTAAATGGAAGGATTTCAAGGATATTTAGAACTTGAGAAATCTAGGCAACGAGACTTCCTATACCCACTTATCTTTCGGGAGTATATTTATGCATTTTCTCATGGTCATTTTTTAAACGGATCCACTTTGTTGGAAAATTTTGGTTATGACAAAAAATCTAGTTTACTAATGGTAAAACATTTAATTACTCGAATGTATCAACAGAATCTTTTTTTTTCCACTAATTATTGTACCAAAAATCAATTTTTGGGGTACAACAAAAATTTGTATTCTCAAATGCTATCAGAAGGGTTTGCAATCATTGTGGAAATTCCATTTTCCCTACGATTAGTATCTTCTTTAGAAGAAGCAGAAATCGAAAAATCTTATAGTTTACGATCAACTCATTCAATATTTCCTTTTTTAGAAGATAAATTCCCACATTTTAATTATGTGTCAGATGTATTAATACCCTATCCCCTCCATCTGGAAATTTTAGTTCAAATCCTTCGCTCCTGGGTGAAAGATGCCTCTTCTTTGCATTTATTACGGTTTTTTTTTCATGAGTATTGTAATTGGAATAGTCTAAGTACTCCAAAAAAATTGATTTCTTTTTTTTCAACAAGAAATCGAAGATTAGTCTTGTTCCTATATAATTCTCATGTATGTGAATACGAATCCATTTTCCTTTTTCTACGTAACCAATCTTCTCATATACGATTAACATCTTATAGGGTCTTTTTTGAGCGAATATATTTCTATGGAAAACAAGAACATCTTGTCAAAGTGTTTGCTAATTATTTTTCGGCTATCTTACGGGTCTTCAAGGATCCTTTGATGTATTATGTTAGATATCAAGGAAAATCAATTCTGGTTTCAAAAGATACGCCACTTCTGATGAATAAGTGGAAATATTACCTTGTCAATTTTTGGCAATGTCATTTTTATGTGTGGTCACAACCAGAAAGGATCTATATAAACCAATTAGTCAAACGTTCTCTTGACTTTTTGGGCTATATTTCAAGTGTGCGACTAAATTCTTCAGTGGTATGGAGTCAGATGTTAGAAAATTCATTTCTAATAGATAATGCTATGAAGAAACTCGATACACTAGTTCCTATTATTACTCTGCTTGGATCATTGGCTAAAGCGAAATTTTGTAACGTATTAGGGCATCCCATTAGTAAGACGGCCTGGATCGATTCGTCGGATTTTGATATTATTGATCGATTTGTGCGTATATCCAGAAATCTTTCTCATTATTACAGGGGATCCTCAAAAAAAAAGAATTTGTATCGAATCAAATATATACTTCAA